GTAAGCGGGCCCGGGCTTTTTCTAACTGGTCTAGGGCCCCCTTGCGTAATTCTTCTGAATTTTGAATAGTCTTCAAGATCCTTTGTTTTCGATTATCTAATAAATCACTTAACACTCCCTTTCCAAAAAAAATCAACACACCAAGTACTACGCTTAGGTTTATTAGATTGGTTGCAAAAATATCAGTATTAAACCCGAAACTCCCCGCGGATGGCCAATAACCCAAGGAAAGGAAAGAATCGGTTACATTTTTCATATGATCTCCTCTTTCTTATAGTTATAGCTTTCTTCTAGTTATAGATAGACTACTTATTTTTATTTCTATTCTTTATTGTATTCTTTTATTATGAATTTCCCTATTTATAAATAGAAAATACTAAATTGAGTCAAAAAATATATTGATATTATAAATGGATTTTAATGGATTTTTTTTTTTCAATTGGAAATTTCCAATTATTGGAAATTTCCAATAAGCTTGATACTTATTCGATTCGAATTAGTTCGATTCGAATTAGGTACCAGGTCTTATACAGGTCAGTTGCGAAATACCTCGTTTGTTACAATACAATTGCAATACTTCCTAAAAAAAGTTTGTCCATTGGACAAAGAAGGTAAAGGAAAAAGTGAGTTGGATCCTCATTCTTAAACCAAGGATTTCCGTGGGTTGTTGTTCCTAAGTAATTAAATTGTAGGAGTTAAATATTAAAATAATTCGAAAAAACAAGATCAACAAATCCACGGAAATAAATAAAAATATGTGTTTTTAGGATTAAACAAAAGGATTCGCAAATAAAAGAGCTAATGCTACAACTAACCCATAAATTGTTAAAGCTTCCATGAAAGCTAGACTAAGTAATAAAGTACCCCGTATTTTTCCTTCCGCCTCTGGTTGTCTCGCGATCCCTTCTACAGCCTGTCCCGCAGCAGTACCTTGACCAACCCCAGGTCCAATAGAAGCAAGCCCGACAGCCAATCCAGCAGCAATAACGGAAGCGGCAGAAATCAGTGGATTCATGATAAGTTCCTCGCGCCAAAACAAAAATAAAGAAATAGTTAATGATACAATCAACCAATATTCAATTCACAATTACCGACGAAATGGAAAGGTTTCTATTGAAATCCCTATCTAAATTCACAATAGTAAGACAAATTAGATATATCTTTAGTTCATATATACCTAGTTAATGTCTAATATCACATATACGTGTTTTTCCCCCATACCGTAAACCAAATATTGTATCTTATATTCTATCTTAAAGTCATCGGGATTCTCGAATCATTCTTCGAAAGATTCACAAGAGTTGTCTTATAGCGATTAGATTATATACACCTAGTTCGACCCCCCATTCCTACGCAAACCAATCCATATATTTTTTTTTTACAACTAAAAAATATCGTAACCTTTTTTACAATTACTCTAGATCGTCTATATCTTTATTTATACCTTATTTGTATATTTATCTTCACTAAGTGGATTACCTTAAACGGCGCATACATTGCGTCAGGCTAAGCTAAAAAAGACTGTGTCGGAAACTAGTCAATGATGACCTTCCATGGATTCGCCTATATAAGCCGCCGCTAGGGTTGCAAAAATAAGAGCTTGAATACCGCTTGTAAATAATCCAAGGAACATGACAGGTATAGGAACTACTAAAGGTACTAAAGAAACAAGAACAACAACTACTAATTCATCAGCTAAAATATTTCCGAAAAGTCGAAAACTAAGCGATAACGGTTTTGTGAAATCTTCTAAGATGTTAATAGGTAAAAGGATTGGCGTTGGTTGAATATATTTACCGAAATAACCCAATCCCTTTTTTGTAAGGCCCGCATAAAAATATGCTACTGAAGTAAGTAAAGCTAAAGCAACGGTCGTGTTTATATCATTTGTGGGTGCGGCTAACTCTCCGTGAGGTAACTGTATAATTTTCCAGGGTAAAAGAGCCCCTGACCAATTCGAAACAAAAATAAATAAAAACATAGTTCCAATAAAGGGAACCCATGGACCATATTCTTCTCCAATTTGGGTTTTGCTCACGTCTCGAATGAATTCAAGGACATATTCAAAGAAATTCTGACCATCAGTAGGAATGGTTTGTGGATTACGAACAGCTAGAATGGCTGAACTTAATAAAATAGCAATTACGACCCAAGAAGTAATAAGTACTTGCGCATGGACTTGGAAACTTCCTATTTGCCAATAGAAATGTTGGCCTACTTCCACACCGGATATATCGTATAAACCTTTTAGTGTTTTGATAGAACATAATAGAACATTCATATTACCCTCTGAAAGAAATAGAACTTAAAAAGGAATTATTTTGATTCAACCATCTTTTTTTTTTTTTATTTTCCTACTTGAATTATATATTTAAAATATCAACTAATCACAGAAAATCTCCGGTTTTTATCTCTTTTATGCTAGTCAAGAATAATAACCGATTCAATAAATCGATTATATGGAGTTCCCCCCAAAATTTACTTATCTTATTATTAATCA